AGTGTGCCTATGATGTAGCACCAGGCGGATTGTTAGCTAGCGTGTATCATCTTACGAGAATACAGTATGGTGTGGATCAACCCGAAGAGGTATGCATAAAAGTATTTGCCCCAAGGACGAATCCTAGAATCCCGTCTGTTTTCTGGATTTGGAAAAGCGCAGACTTTCAAGAGCGGGAATCCTATGATATGTTGGGAATCGCTTATGAGAATCATCCACGCCTGAAACGTATCTTGATGCCCGAAAGTTGGCTAGGCTGGCCTTTACGTAAGGATTATATTACCCCCAATTTCTATGAAATACAAGATGCTCATTGAATGATAAGATGAATGATAAGAAACTAATCTTCACTTATACGACTCCAGATATTCAAGGAATCTTTTTACGTTCTGTTCTAGATGAAACGGAGTAACTGGCCTTTCATTCGTACTATGGATGGGCTGCTAAAGAAGCTTCATTTATATTCTCAAATTTGGAAGAGTCCCATTTCAGATGAGCAGAGCCTGTAGGATGAATCAAAAGAGTTCTGCACCATGAACTTTGTACCGCGCGCATCGCTTAGATGGGGCCACGGAAAGCTGCGTAGAAGGGAGTGAATAAATGGGAAAGTGAAGAAATAGAATATGAAAGAAAATCGTAAATTCTGAAATAAAAAAAGAAAAATTCAGAAATTAAATAAAATAAAAAAGGATCGGATTTTTTGGACTGTCTCTGAAATGAACCCTGCCTTTTCTTATCCTTCAACTCCTCTAGACTAGTCTTTTAGGGTTTTCGACCAACTAACTTCGACTTCGGATATGTATGAAGTATTAACATTCTTTTTGTGCGGGAAGAGATACAGTATGAACAAACAAACAAAAAAGAGGAGGGAACGGAATCCAATTATTTTCTTTACTCATATCTTTACCCATCTACTCGTTTTTTACCCATCTACAAGACGGAGGCGTCTATCTATACATCTAGATGTAGATGGATAAATATGTATTATGCTCTGGACTATTAACGCATATAATATGGGTTCCGACTCTATTGATTTATTTGTATGAGTATCTTATCTATTCGATACATTAACCACGTGCCAGGAACCAGATTTGAACTGGTGACACGAGGATTTTCAGTCCTCTGCTCTACCAGCTGAGCTATCCCGACCATTCTCGATGCATGATCCTACTAAAAGAAAAAGCTTGGGTCTATGTCAATGAAAGGGACTCAAAAAGCATTAACTTACCTAAATAAAGTCGGTAATTTGTTGGATCTTCAAAAAGGAGACTTTGTAAATGTAAGTGTAATGATATGAACTGTGAAAGGTTCCGTAATGGAGATTCTTTGCCCATCCATATATGGATGGGCATTTGTACGTATATCATATCTATCACAGTGAGAAGAGAGAAAGATTTCTGGCCGGATCCATTTGTGAAAGAGTAGAGTAAGTGAAAAACATATCTAATTTTGAACCACTGATAAAAAAAAAGAGGATAAATGCTTAGGGAGTAAAATAGGCCTTTTATTGGGGATAGAGGGACTTGAACCCTCACGATTTCTAAAGTCGACGGATTTTCCTCTTACTATAAATTTCATTGTTGTCAGTATTGACATGTAGAATGGGACTCTATCTTTATTCTCGTCTCACTCGATTAATCAATCCTTAAAAAGATCTATCAGACTCTGGTGTGATAGTCGATTTGATCACTGACTATTCGATTCTTCCTTCTGCTTCTGAAATTTTCAGAAAAAAAAAATATGGATTCGGATCGTGATTAATCTTTGATATTTCAGTACGTATACGTACATATCTAGGGTCATCCCACTCTGGAGTTTCGATAGAAGGATTCTTCTACCAATGTAGTAAAGTCAACCCCATTCGTTAGAACAGCTTCCGTTGAGTCTCTGCACCTATCCTTTTTTTTTTCTGAAAACAGGATTTGGCTCAGGATTGCCCATTTTTAATTCCAGGGTTTCTCTGAATTTGGAAGTTACCACTTAGTAGGTTTCCATACCAAGGCTCAATCCAATCAAGTCCGTAGCGTCTACCAATTTCGCCATATCCCCCTCCCTCTTCCTTATGAGAAAGAAATCACATTGTGACCCCCCCTTCTTTCATTTATCTTGGAGCCGTTGAATTCATTAGATACAGGCCCTTATTCCTATATCGAAGAGGTGTGTCCCTATTCTATTTCTTGACCAGCTTCTTTCATCCCTATCGGAGTGGCGGGCCCATATTTGATATGATCCAATCAGAAATGATTCTATCATTGATAGATCCGCAATTCAATATGGATGGATATATCCCACGTCACATATATATATATGTCTTTACACCCCTTATTTTTTTAGCGCTATTTGGAATACTGGAACGGTCGATATTCATTCTTTTTTTATCGTCTTATCCCCTCCCTTTCCGAATGAAACCAGAGGAATGTCTCATTATGCTCTGGACTGCAGCCTTATCTTTATCTTATCCTTTCCTTAGGAAGGATCTCCTATACTATAGGAATTCCTATAGTGTAAATAAATAGAATTTATAAATTTCTATAACTATAATATATAACTAAGCTAATTATTTTAATTTTGAATTTGAATTTCTTAAATTCAATAATTCTTTTTTTTTTTTTAGTTTATTTTATTAAGTAATTATTAATATTAATGTTAATGTTGTCATAATTAATATTCTATTTAATTTTAATTTTAATATTGTATTATTAATATAATATAATATTGATATTGTATTTATATATTATATAATATATATAATATATATAATAATATATATAATTAATATATATAATATATATAATAATAATAAAAACAAACGACTCTTTATTTATTTATTATATTAATAATAGATAAATAAATAAATAGCTAATTACTAATAGCTAAGTCCCAGTAGTTTCCCGAAATCCTATGCACTCTTTCTGTTATGTGAGCCCGCTTAGCTCAGGGGTTAGAGCATCGCATTTGTAATGCGATGGTCATCGGTTCGATTCCGATAGCCGGCTTTTCCATTTATTCGATTTTTTCCATGATTGATATTGATAATGTCTCCTTGAGATCAAGAGAAATTGAAAAGACTTTTCAATTTTCTCCAAATGTCGGGTCAACATAGTATGTTACGGGAACTCCCAACTATGAATAAAAAAGAATAAAAAATGGATTGAAGCTGTTAGATCTCTACAGAACAAGAAAGGGATACTTAACTTCCTATATATAACTATATAAAATAATCTGGTTATTGAGACAATTCATCTCATTCTTCTTTATAGTATTTCAGCGAGTTTAGCTTCGTTTATCGTTTAGTTCAGTCTTAATTTTTTTATTCTGTGAAATAAAATTTCAATAAAATAAGGAGTCTTTATGTCTCGTTACCGAGGGCCTCGTTTCAAAAAAATACGCCGTCTGGGGGCTTTACCGGGACTCACTAGTAAAAGACCTAGATCCGGAAGTGATCTTAGAAACCAACCGCGTTCCGGGAAAAGATCTCAATATCGTATTCGTCTAGAAGAAAAACAAAAATTGCGTTTTCATTATGGTCTGACAGAGCGGCAATTGCTTAGATATGTTCGTATCGCTGGGAAAGCCAAAGGGTCAACAGGTCAAGTTTTACTACAACTACTTGAAATGCGTTTGGATAACATCCTTTTTCGATTGGGTATGGCTTCGACCATTCCTGGAGCTAGACAACTAGTTAACCATAGACATATTTTAGTTAATGGTCGTATAGTAGATATCCCAAGTTATCGGTGTAAACCCCGAGATATTATTACTACGAGAGATGAACAAAGATCCAGAGCTCTGATTCAAAATTATGTGGATTCATCTCCCCGCGAGGAATTGCCAAAACATTTGACTCTTGACTCATTCCAATATAAAGGAATAGTAAATCAAATAATAGATAGTAAATGGATCGGCTTAAAAATCAATGAATTACTAGTCGTGGAATATTATTCCCGTCAGACTTAAACTTAATTAAAATAAAATAATTAAGCTTTGGACAATACAATTTTGTCCACCCTGTTTCACCAAACAAAGTAAATAGAACTAAGTTAAGGGATTTAATCCGGATTTTCCCCCATTTTCGGATCCTTTTCGTATCCCAAGTGGATCCGCGGTCAGATTCTCATTCCTTGTCCACCCTTTCCGATCCGATATTTTATCTACCACAGTAATTGGCAATAGAGAATCACTAGAAAGCAAAGGCCCTACTCTTGGCTTGGAATAATGGTATCCATTGTTATTTGATACATTGTGGTTGGTAACGTTGGTAAATTAGGTGTAGGTCAAGGTACGGAAAGAGAGGGATTCGAACCCTCGGTAAGCAAAAGCCTACATAGCAGTTCCAGTGCTACGCCTTGAACCACTCGGCCACCTTTCCCACAGAATCTTAGGATTCTTGCCCGGAAACCCGGTGAATAGCGAGTCATTCATATTATTGAATTTTTTATTGCAATACAATAAAGGTACGACCGATCTATTATAAATCGAAAACTTTTCGTCAAACAAAGATCTTCCTTCGAGGCTCGAGGGATAAAAACACATTTTTTTTTATTGAATATTAACTTAATATTAAAAAAACTATCTATTCATCTTTGTCAAGACGACGACCCTCTCCATCTTATTCGGATATTTATACCGTATACCGGATTAAACAACCAATGAATTGGGACGAATCCACAAACTCTATAGTATTTTATACTATGGTTATATTTAGAGGTCCATAGGAGTTAAAAAATGCCTTTCTAGTTTCAGATTTATCAACAACAACTCTTCTCATGAGCTATCCCATGGATCTATTATTCCCATGGATCTATTATAAATAAATTATAAATAAATTCATGGGTCGCCCTATGATTTTAATATTTCCATTGTATTGTTTTGTTTGTGTATACGCGCTATTCGCCCAAAATGGATGGGTTGGTTATTCTATTTTCATCATGGAATGCTTATTTGATTCTTTTGACTCTTTGGGTAATAATATAATATATAATATAAAAAAAAAAAAAACTCCTCGAGTTAGATCAGAATTTGTAGGAAAATTTATTTGATTCCTTAACTTCGATAAAATGAAGAGTAAGAGTTCTGTTCATTGGTATACCACATTGGACTGAAATCCAATCTGATTCCAATATTTCCTATCTATCCCTGTCTTATGTCTTAAAAGGGGCAATTTTGGGGGTCTTTTTTTTTTACAATTACTCTGTTTTTATGTGATTTCGTACTGTACAATTCCTTTGTTTATGGGAGCATTTTCCCTCGAGGGAGAGGATAATGAGAAGAATTATGGAATGGGTTGTAAACTATGCCTAGATCTCGGATAAGTGGAAATTTTCTTGATAAGACCTCCTCAATTGTAGCCAATATCTTATTACGAATAATTCCGACAACTTCAGGAGAAAAAGAGGCATTTACCTATTACAGAGATGGTGTGATTTGATTCGTTTTTTTTTTTTTTATTTATATATTCTATTTATATATAATATATATTATTATAATATATATATATATATATATTATTATAATAATATATATTATATTTATTTATATTTACTTATTATATTATTATATATTCTTATTATACTTATTATATTATTTATATTATTATTATTATATATTGGATTTGGCCTCTTTCAGTCTTATGAGAAGGGGACATGGTTCAGGACACAAAAAAAAATTCTTTAAATAAACTTCCGCTTGGTGAAGGTGAAGTTTGGGGTAGTAGAGATCGAACAATTCCTTCTGTCGTGTATCCCCGATTGATGCAACCTCAGATGCTTCAATTATCGATTTTAGCATTGAGCGAAAGGTTACACCTATAGGTTCTGTATTGCAGGTTAATCCTACTCCACCAGTACCAATAGGCGGCGCATAGGGGAAGAAGCACTACACCTAGGAATCAACAACACGAAAACTTTGTTATATATTATACCCCTTTTCCTTATTGGGATCGGGACTAACAAGAATGGTTGGGACAACAAACATCCATCTCGTTTGTGCTTTGGATACCCGTATAACCATCGAAGATCGTTGAAGTGACTAATTCCTGCAAATCAAATAGAGGGCGTTGAGGACAAAGAAATTGTTGGAGTGAGCATTTCTATCTAGCATCAACACGTTTGGTGTTAAGAAAAAGACCTCCTACAGGAAGGCTGGCTAGAGATTTCTTGTAAAAACACTAGCCCCCATCAGTTCATAATGAAAATATTTCAATCTTTTTTGATTCCATGGGTTATTCCCTTTATTACTATGCACAGAAGAGAAGGGAGGAGCCGTATGAGATGAAAGTCTCACGTACGGTTCTGAAACGGAGATTCTTTGAATAGAATGAACGACCGTAACGGATGTCAGCTCAATCCGAAGGAAATTATGCGGAAGCTTTACAAAATTATTATGAAGCTACGCGACTAGAAATTGATCCCTATGATCGAAGTTATATACTCTATAACATAGGCCTTATCCACACAAGCAACGGGGAACATACGAAGGCTTTGGAATATTATTTCCGGGCGCTAGAGCGAAACCCATTCTTACCACAAGCTTTTAATAATATGGCCGTGATCTGTCATTACGTGCGACTATCTCCACTATAGAAAGAAGGAAAGAAAGATCAAATACGCTAGTCAATACTAGAAAAAAAAAATAGGCTTTCTACATATGCATCGTCCAAAGCAACGATTTTTATCAGCTGTAGCAAAGAAAGACTTCATAGAGGCCAAAATATGAAGAAATAGGTATGGCCTATATACTAGATTCCATGGATAAAGGATCTAATTTAATTGATAGGGTAAGCGCCGTAAAGATCAATTAGAGAGGTTTTGGGGCCGATACAATAAGAACTGCTTACAGAACATATCTTATGATATGAGATAAAGTGAGGAATCAACTTATGTAATAGAGTCGATCTACTAAGGTATTGAGCAGCGGTGTAGCATCAGATCCCAAAGATAGTAAGTCCTTTCTTTCTTATGGAGGAAAGTCTTTTTCAAAGATTCTATATCAATATCAATTCCTATATGAAACCGAGATAGTTACCTTTCAGAAGATTCTAATGATAGAGGGGGTACGGTACCTATGCTTTATTTTTCTGAAGGTGGGAGAAAAGATAAAACGAATTATTGATCAAAAAAAGAGTTTGAAACTCATGTAATTAACCTCTTCTGGTTAACCCGGGATAGATTTACGAGAAATCTCATTCAATTATAGATATGGTAGATTAAGATGGGACACCAAAAGACTTGACGGCGGAGCCGTATGAGGTAGGAAACTCTCAAGTACGGTTCTAAGGGAAGGAAATGACCCACCTATTCCGACCGGGGAGAACAGGCCATTCGACAGGGGGATTCTGAAATTGCGGAGGCTTGGTCTGATCAAGCTGCTGAATATTGGAAACAAGCAATATCGCTTACTCCAGGTAATTATATTGAAGCCCATAATTGGTTGAAGATCACAGGGCGGATCGAATAAGAACACTCTTTTTTTTTTAATTCAATTATCATGTTATGTTGGATC